TAACCGAGGCTGTTCAAACAGGCATAGGGCAACTAAACGGTATTACCGTAGCAATTGGGGTTATGGATTTTCAGTTTATGGGGGGTAGTATGGGATCCGTAGTCGGGGAGAAAATTACCCGTTTGATTGAATACGCTACTAAAGAATTTCTACCTCTTATTATAGTGTGTGCTTCCGGAGGGGCACGCATGCAAGAAGGAAGTTTGAGCTTGATGCAAATGGCTAAAATATCTTCTGCTTTATATGATTATCAATCAAATAAAAAGTTATTCTATGTACCAATCCTTACATCTCCTACTACCGGTGGGGTGACAGCTAGTTTTGGTATGTTGGGGGATATCATTATTGCCGAACCCAATGCCTACATTGCCTTTGCGGGTAAAAGAGTAATTGAACAAACATTGAATAAAACAGTACCCGAAGGTTCACAAGCGGCTGAGTATTTATTCCAGAAGGGCTTATTCGATCTAATCGTACCACGTAATCCTTTAAAAAGCGTTCTGAGTGAGTTATTTCAACTCCACACTTTCTTTCCTTTGAATCAAAATTAGAACATTAAGTTCAATTATTTTGAGTAAACAAGTAATTAGTTTATCGGAATCCAAGTCAAAATTAGACGAATGGGGTTTTCTTTGTTGACATAAGATCTAATTGTATAAAGAATCAAAAGTCACAGAAAATCCGCCCCTTATTTCTATATTCCTGATTATTGATCAAGAAACCTCTATCAACAAGATAAAAGATGAAATTATTCTTTTCGTGAAATTAGGCAAATCAAAAAAATATCCTCTTCTCGTCATTGTCATATATAATTAAAATATAGAAAATATAGAATTTTTTATCTTTCTATATCTTACGATAATCCTATTTTGACTAAGAATCCCTGCTGGATGGGATTCTAACAAACCCTTCAATATAAATATAATTCATTTTGAAGAAACTTTTTGCTTAGTAAATGAAATTAGAAGACAAGAGCAAAAAATGAAGAAAATATTAATAATAATATCTCATCCATATCCTTTCAAATCTTTCATGTAGAAAGATGAAAAACTACATTATATACTCACTTAGATAGATACTTAGATCTATAGATATTAAGTAATAATAATTCCAATTTAGAATTATAATAAGATATCTTTATATATAATAAGATATCTTTATATTATAAATATAAAATATAAATAATAATAACAGGTACAAATAGTAAATCGAGGTACCCATTCTATGACAACTCTTAACTTTCCCTCTCTTTTGGTGCCTTTAGTAGGCCTAGTATTTCCGGCAATCGCAATGGCTTCTTTATTTTTTCATGTTCAAAAAACTAAGATTGTTTAGAGCCGATGGGACAAAATCTCATCTATTTTTTTTTTCAAAACTGACGCTTGTATCATAACACAGATATCCATTTAGAAAAATATGGTATAAGCGGCTTCCGCCGAAAAACTCTTATGTCTGCAGAAAATGCTATAGGGGTAAATGGATTGTAACTATTTTCAAATAGACCCGAATCGCCGGATGGCTGAACTGTAAAGTTGGTCTATCTATATGTATGTGGCTATCTTTAGTGAGATCATACGAAGGGTATGTTATTAGTTTAGATCTAACCAATTTAATGAATTACTCCTAAAGGTTCACATCAAACTAGTGCTAGTTGATGCGAGTTACTTCGGAAACAAAAGGACTAAAGTCAAATTCATTTGGGGTATTCTCTCAATTCCAAAAAAAGCAACCGGATCAAGTATGAGTTGTCGATCAGAACATATATGGATAGAACCTATAAAGGGGGCTCGAAAAACAAGTAATTTCTGCTGGGCTGTTATCCTTTTTTTAGGTTCATTAGGATTCTTGTTGGTTGGAACCTCCAGTTATCTTGGTAGAAATTTTATATCTTTATTTCCGTCTCAGCAAATCGTTTTTTTTCCACAAGGAATTGTGATGTCTTTCTATGGGATCGCGGGTCTTTTTATTAGCTCCTATTTGTGGTGCACAATTTCGTGGAATGTAGGTAGTGGTTATGATCGATTTGATAGAAAAGACGGAATAGTGTGTATCTTTCGTTGGGGATTTCCTGGAAAAAATCGTCGGATCTTCCTCCGATTTCTTATAAAAGATATTCAGTCCGTCAGAATAGAACTTAAAGAGGGTATTTATGCTCGTCGTGTCCTTTATATGGATATCAGAGGCCAGGGAGCCATTCCATTGACTCGTACTGATGAGAATTTTACTCCACGGGAAATGGAACAAAAAGCTGCTGAATTGGCCTATTTCTTGCGTGTACCAATTGAAGTATTTTAAGAAATGAGCCGAGAAATGAATGCTTTCTCAGCAGGAGGGCAAAAATGCAAGAATCCTCTTTTTCTATAACAGAACTTATTTTTCTATAAAATAACTTAATTGAGGTTTCTTCAGAACATTCATTCGAGTCAAAGCAGACATATATAGAACAAGTATAAAATAAAACTCTTTTGGGGATCTTTTATATGTATCGAAATATACACAA